GAAAATGGCCGATACTACTGGAAGGATTCCTCTTTGGCTGATAGGTACTGTAACTGGTATTCCTGTGATCGGTTCAATAGGTATTTTCTTTTATGGTTCATATTCCGGGTTGGGTTCATCTCTGTAGTAATTGGATGAACTGAATTGTCGACATGAAAGAGTAAGAGCTCAGGGGGACCTCGCCCCTCCTTAGTTTGGCTGTGGGGGGGGGTAGGGTGGGGCCCCTGAGCTCTTACTCTTAAAATGTGGCTTTGATCTATTCCATTTAATCTATTCCATAATATACAAATGGGAAAGTGATCCAGTTAACATAATCAACTACTATAATTCATGGGCATGAAAATGACAAAACAGAGATCCCTAAATCTAGATGTTTAAAATCACCCTATTCTTTTGTTCTTATGATGTTTTTGAGGACTCGAATCCATTGATTAATTCAGAGTCTCTGTCATTCCTATTATTTTTTATATGATATGGATTTATACAGAAAAGACATCTCGCAAATCATCTATATACTAAATTAATAGAACTAGAACCTTACTCTATAATATAAAAAACTATAAAAGAGAAAATCAAATTTGTTTATCCCAAACCTTACTTGTACTCTATTTGTATTTGATTTAGATGCCTATTTATTGTCTATTACTAGGATACTAGGATGGGGGGATACAAGTAATGAATTTCAGACATCCTACGAAAACAGTATAATATAAAAAAAAAGAAAGCAAAGGGTCTTACAGAGTTTGTTGATCATACATACATAATTATATGGATCAACAATAATTCGGCACTTTTTGCCAACTCAATATTATGTTAAGGAATCCCCGGACCTAGAAATTCATTTCGTACAATTGAACCTTTTCGAACTGTTTCTTTTTAAGAACCAAAAAGATTTGTGCCAAAATAACAGATGCCAAGAAGAACAAAAGACCTTGGACACGTAATGGGTCTTGAAGCACTATTTCTGCATCCCCCTGACCAAACCCTCCCACATTAGGATTGCTTGTTAATGGTTGATCAAGTTTGATGGATTCCCCCTCCGAAACAAGAAGTTCTGGACCTGGAGGTATAATATCGACCGTTTGATGTCCATCCGATGCATCAACTATGGTTATTTCATATCCTCCCTTTTCTTTACGTACTATTCTGCTTACTATTCCTGCGGATGTAGCATTATAGACTGTATTGTTACTCTTGTTCCCGTTAGGATAAATCTGACCCCTTCCTCTATTCCCACCTACATATATGGGATATTTTAAGAAGTGAACGTCTTTCTTCGTAGCAGGGTCGGGCGAAAGAATGGGAAAGACAATTTCACTATATTTCTGACCGGGAACGGGACCTATTACAAGAATATTCTTTTTATTGGGACGATAATTCTGAAAGGATAGATTTCCCGTCTTTTCTTTCACCTCAGGAGAAATACGATCAGAGGGGGCTAATTCGAATCCCTCAGGTAAAATAAGAACAGCTCCCACATTCAAAGCCCCCTTTTTACCATTAGCAAGAACTTGTTTCAGTTGCATATCATAAGGGATTCGAACAACTGCTTCAAATACAGTATCAGGAAGCACAGCTTGCGGAACTTCAATATCCACGGGCTTATTAGCTAAATGGCAATTAGCACATACGATTCGTCCAGTTGCTTCTCGTGGATTTTCATAACCCTGCTGCGCAAAAATGGGATATGCATTTGAAATAGATGCCCAAGTTATTACATATATCATTATCGATACAGAAATGGCTCGAGTCATCTGTTCCTTTACCCTCAAAAAAGTATTTCTATTGTACATGGTCCAATTATTGATCCAGGAATTTCTACAATAAATTAGAAAGGTAGCTAGCTGGTATAGTTCCCTATCCACGAGTCTGTCATTGTACTGGAATAATTGTACTAGAATATAGGACGAATACCTCGTACGGGTAGAAGTATAAAGAATAAGTAAGATTGAAAATACTTTCTTTATTCACGAAGAAACATTCTTAATTGATTGATATTGGGGGATCAAATGAATTCTTCATTCATTCATTGAATGATAAATGACTACAAGTGAGGGAGATACACGATTTAAATAATGGAAGATCCAATATTTCACAATTGTATCTAGAATAACTGGAAAAGTAGAAACAAGACCAGATATAATTTGATCGTTATGAGCCAATCCAAAATCGCTGTAGACCGAACCAATCATAAGTTCCCAACCATGGGTCGAGTGAAAGCCGATCCATAAATCAGTAACTAAAAGAATCGAAAAAGCTTTTATTGTGTCACTTAAGTTATAGAGGAATTCTTGAACCCAAGAATTAAGAATGATAAGTTCTTCATTACTCAAAATAAAATAACCACTTAGAATAGCGAAACATATTATATTTGTCGAGAAATGCAAAAGAATATGGAGATAATATTCATTGTGTGTTTTGACCAATTGTACCGTTTCCTCGTGTATTCCTATGCGAAGTTTTTGTGTATGTATTTCCGGGTACTCTATCATTTCGTCCAACAGGGAAAGTTCTTCGAATTCTATAAATCTTTCTAAAAGATTTTTCTCTTGAATATCATTCAAAAAAATCTCAGATTGACGGGTATCCCACCAACTAGTAACCCAAGGTTCCAGACTTTTATTAAATGAGAGAGAAACCCACCAGGGCAAAAATACTATAACTACAATATAGGGGAGGGAGTTTAATGTTTTCTTTTTTTTCATTTTTCTGAAGCATGAATTCTATAAACAAGATATCGAACCTATGAATCTATTCCTATTTTTGTGTAATAATTTAGTCCTTGGATTTGTATTTAGAAAGAATATAGAAATATAATAGGGCCTTTTTCTTTTTGTATGAAAAAATAAAAACAATTAAGTAAATATGATTCCAAGAGATATATCAATTAGGTAACCTTGAACTAATTGAATCTTCATTTGTTCCTTTCTCTCGATGAATACTCGAAAAACCTACTTGAAGTAACGAATATTATTCGGATTTCGGAACAAAAAAAGAAAACCCAATCCCCCCCGGATCAATTAATTATTGCGAAATGTTTCACCGCCTAACTACAATCCCGGAATAACATATCAATTCTGAGTCTTGGGTCTAAAAAGATGAATTCCGTATTATGAACTAAATTAAATGTTCGGATATATTTGATGAATGCATACTTAATTAGACGTTTGATTTACTAGTATAATGGAATTGAACCCCATACGCACACAAAAATTTGTAATATACAATTTTTTTTTATAGTTTTGTTGTTCCGTATACTTTCTCCCCATTTTTTTTCTATGTGTATGTAGGTCGCCTCGCAACGGGACGGAGAAATTTCATCAAATATGTTTTGTTCGAATGAATATTCTGAAGAAACTTCAGTTGTATTAAAAAAAATTAGCAAGTTCCTTTCCTCATGCTAAGAAAAAATTCATTCTTCGGTTCATTTCAAAATACTTCAATTGGTACTCGCAAGAAATAAGCCAATTCGGCAGCCTTTTGTTCAATTTCTCGTGGAGTAAAATTCTTATCAGTATGGGTTAAGGGAATGTCTCCTTGGCCTCTTACTTCCATATAAAGGACACGACGGGGATAAAGACCCTCTTTAACCTCCATTCTGATAGATTGGATATCCCCCATAAGGAAACGGAGAAAAATGCGACGATTTATCCCAGGAAATCCCCAACGAAAAATACACACTATTCCTTCTTTTCTATCAAATCGGTCATAACCACTACCTACATTCCACGAAATTGTGCACCACAAATAGGAACTAATGAATAAACCTGCGATCCCATAGAAAGACATCACGATCCCTTGTGGAAAAAAAACGATTTCCTGAGAAGGAAATACAGATATTAAATTTCTACCAAGATAACTTGAAGTTCCAATCACTAAGAATCCCAATGAACCAAAAAAAAGGATACAGGCCCAATAAAAATTACTTGTTTTTCGAGACCCCGTTATAAGTTCTATCCATATATGTTCTGATCGCCAGTTCATACTATACTAGATCCAGTTGCATTCGATTGGAATTGAGAGAATAACCAAAATGAATTTGACTTTATTCTTCTTGATCCCGAAGTAACTCTCATCAACTAGCACTATTTTGATGGGAACCATTAGGAGTAATTGGTTAGATACATTGACTTTCTATTTAAAATACTCGCCGATCTTTTTTTAACCAGCCATACCCGCATTGCATGGACATGCATTTATACAGATATCATGTATCCGTATGCATAAGAGTTCTTTTATTTGTGTTCAGAAAGAGCCGTGCATCGTTCCATCATTACATACACTAAATAAATATCTGTATTATGATCTAGTGTTAAAAAAAAAAAATTGATGAGATTTGGTTTGGTACCATCAGATCTAGACAATCTTATTTTTTTGGACATAAAGAAATAAAGAAGCCATTGCAACTGCCGGAAATACTAGGCCCACAAAAGGCACAAAAATGGAGGGTAAGTTAAGATCTGTCATAGAATGGTTTCCCCTGATTTGAATTTAATATTTATACCTATTATATTATAAAGATATCTTATGATACGTATATCTATTATAAATATAAAAAATAATATTAATTAGTTAATAAGTGCAAGGAACGTAAAACTAAATTAAGTATATCCTTTTGCCTTTCTACATGAATATGTATCATATCAAATTTCATTTATTGTTCTTCCCCCGCCCTTATCTTCTTTCTATCTTTCTAATATGGAACTTCTAATAAATATATAACTAATATAGAATATATAAAGAGTATAAGGAGTTTTTTTATTAAAGAGTTTATTTTATTATGAGTTCACGACTTTAGATTTTTTATCATTTTAAGTAATCTGATCCGACAAGGGGGTTTTCTTTCCATAGTAAAAAGTAGGGTTCTCGGTAGATATAGAAATAACTTCTTCCTATTCTATATATCTTCTATATTTCGATATTTGATATGATTAGTTATATAATATAACTATATCTTAGTTATATTATATTATGTTTATTTCATCCATTCTTGTTATATATTTCAATTTCATTATTGTCTATATTAATATATAAAAATAAAAAGGGTCGGAGAAAATTCTTTTGATTTTCTTTTCCCCAATTCTTCGAAAGGAGAAATTTACTCTTTTATTCGGCCGATAAAGGGTTCCTGATTACTAATTATGAATAGAGGTAGGATAAAAAGCAGATCTGGAGGAAAAGAGAGAAATAATTATCCGAAACTTCTGACTCGTACTACAATATTACAAGTAGAACTTATGTCACCAAAGAAAACACTATTCTTCATAAGTTTTTTTTGATTACAATGAAAAATATAGAAATACTTGTTCGCTACAAGACAAATAATTGAATGTAGTGCTATACTTTAATTTTCATTTGTTGAATTTGGATTCAAAGGAAAGAAACCGTGGAGTTGAAATAACTCACTCAGAACGCCTTTTAAAGGATTACGTGGTACGATGGGGTCGAATAAGCCCTTCTGGAATAAATACTCAGCCACTTGTGAACCCTCGGGTACTGTCTTATTCAATGTTTGTTCAATTACTCTTTTACCCGCGAATGCAATATAAGCATTTGGTTCAGCAATAATAACATCTCCCAACATACCAAAACTTGCCGTTACTCCACCGGTTGTAGGAGATGTAAGAATTGATACATAGAATAACTTTTTATTTAACTGATAATCATATGAAGCAGAAGAGATTTTAGCCATTTGCATCAAGCTCAAACTTCCTTCTTGCATTCGTGCTCCTCCCGAAGCACACACAATAATGACAGGCAGAGATCGATTAGTAGCATATTCGATCAAACGAGTAATTTTCTCGCCGACCGCGGACCCCATACTACCTCCCATGAACTGAAAATCCATAACCCCAATGGCTATCGGAATACCATTTAGTTGACCTATGCCTGTTTGAACAGCTTCAGTTAACCCTGTCTTTCTTTGATAAGAATCTATACGATCTCTATAAGGCTCTTCTTCTGAATGAAATTCAATAGGGTCTATAGAGACGATATCTTCATCCATAGGATCCCAAGTGCCCAGATCAATCGAAAGTTCGATTCTATCTAAACTACTCATTTTCAAATGATATCCACACTGTTCACAAATATTCATTTTTGACCTAAAAAATTTTTTATAGTTTAATCCATAACAATTTTCGCATTGAACCCATAAATGTCTGTATTTTTTACTTATATCGATATCGATATCATTAGAGCCCTCTCTTATATTGAAATCGTTGCCATCACTATCTGTTTTTATATTAGAACTCTCGCTTTCACTACCACTTACACTTTCAGTACAAATAAAATGATAAAGATAACTGTCACTGTAATTGTTGGTACCGCCCGAAAGAGAACTATTAATACTGACTTCAAAACGAAGATAACTATCAATGCAACTATTAATGTGATTATTCCAACTAAATTGAGTATCATACATGTAAGGATAATAGTAGTGATTCTTACTTTTAGACTCACTATCCAAATAATTAGAAAAAAAACTTTCTAGTTCATTCAGAAAAGAACTATCATTGTCAATCTCAAAAATCTGATTTTCAATATCAAAATATACAGAATAATTGTCACCATTACTATCCCTAACTAAAAAAGTGTCATCAGAGATCAAACTCCAAATATTCCTGATATCAAATAAACAATCAACATTACTGAAACTATAACTGTCACTATTACTCCAATTAGTAGTTTTTTCCCCCGTATCATTTAGAACGGATTCGTCGCTTCCACTGGTATGTCCAATAGCATCAGAAATACCCATTGATTTACTTAGCCCACACCTATGTTCTAATTTTTCGTTAAACAACATCGAATTAACCCACTCTTTTTCCATAGAGCCTTCCCGCCCCCTATTTGATGAAAATACAATAGATGAATAGTCATTCGATGAATAATCATTTTACTATTTTATTTCCTATCAGAATTAAGCATATGGATCCAATCATTAGGGTTGTTAACTAACAACGGATGAGTATTGAATTAAAAGAAATGATTCTCCTTTTTTTGTTTTGGGAATCCGGAGTATTACTTCGATCTATATATAAGGTTTCTCTCTTATGTCATGTACAAATTTCCAAGTCAAGGAAAATAAATGGTTTTTCCTATAAAATAAATAAGGAGTTCATTATCATATAATTTCGTATCGTATAATAATAAATATGTTTCTATTGTAACATGGAACGAAAAAGACAATATACAGGATATAAGTAGAAAGAGTCCTTCCCTGGCTTGATCTATGGCCTGAGACTGCGGAATATAAAATGATCCGCAAATCCCAAGTATCCATAAATTATGGATCTAATAATAAACAAAAAATAAACAATAGGAGTATGGGGTTGTTTAGTCTTCGATCTTGTATTTAGATTTTATATAATCTATATACTAAATATCACTAGTATATATTTTACTATATATTATTATTTCTATTATTATTTTATTATATTTTATATTATAGTACATTTAGTTTAGTATACTCATTCTTTATTCTATGCAGTCGGCTCAATCCTTTTTTTTAAGGAAAAGATTGGGCCGAGTTTAATTGCAACAATTAGGAGAACAAACGGGAATTAGTTAATTCCACGTGCTTATTTTTTATCTAGCTTATCTATCTTATCTACCGGATAGCTTATCTATCTTATCTACCGGTTCGAATTCAAATTTGATCTCCTTCCATACTTCACAAGCGGCAGCTAGCTCAGGACTCCATTTAGCAGCTTCACGGATAATTTCATTACCTTTACTAGCAAGATCACGTCCCTCATTACGAGCTTGTACACATGCTTCTAAAGCCACTCGATTAGCTACTGCACCCGGTGCATTCCCCCAGGGATGTCCTAAAGTTCCCCCGCCGAACTGTAGTACAGAATCATCCCCAAAGATTTCGGTCAAGGCAGGCATATGCCAAACATGAATACCCCCGGAAGCCACGGGCAAAACACCTGGCATAGAGACCCAATCTTGGGTGAAAAAAATACCACGACTTCGGTCTTTTTCAATAAAATCATCACGTAATAAATCGACAAAACCTAAAGTCATCTCACGTTCCCCTTCCAGTTTACCCACTACTGTACCAGCATGAATATGATCTCCACCAGACATACGTAATGCTTTCGCTAGTACACGAAAATGCATACCATGATTTTTCTGCCTATCAATAACTGCATGCATTGCGCGGTGAATGTGAAGAAGTAGGCCGTTGTCGCGGCAATAATGAGCCAAGGTAGTATTTGCGGTGAATCCCCCAGTTAGATAGTCATGCATTACGATAGGAGTTCCCAATTCTCTAGCAAATATGGCTCTTTTCATCATTTCTTCACACGTACCCGCAGTCGCATTCAAGTAATGCCCTTTGATTTCGCCCGTTTCGGCTTGCGCTTTAAAAAGTGCTTCGGCACAAAATAAGAAACGATCTCTCCAACGCATAAATGGTTGGGAATTCACGTTTTCATCATCCTTGGTAAAATCAAGTCCACCACGTAGACATTCATAAACCGCCCTACCGTAGTTCTTTGCGGATAATCCCAATTTTGGTTTAATGGTACATCCCAATAGGGGACGACCATACTTGTTCAATTTATCTCGTTCAACTTGGATGCCGTGGGGGGGGCCTTGGAAAGTTTTGGAATAAGCAGGGGGAATTCGTAGATCCTCTAGACGTAGAGCTCGTAAGGCTTTAAAACCAAATACATTACCCACAATGGAAGTAAACATGTTAGTAACAGAACCTTCTTCAAAAAGGTCTAAGGGATAAGCTACATAAGCAATATATTGATCCTCCTCCCCAAGAACTTTCTCGATGCCGTAGCATCGTCCTTTGTAACGATCAAGACTGGTAAGTCCATCAGTCCACACAGTTGTCCATGTACCAGTAGAAGATTCGGCAGCTACCGCAGCCCCTGCTTCCTCAGGCGGAACTCCGGGTTGAGGAGTTACTCGGAATGCTGCCAAGATATCAGTATCCTTGGTTTGGTATTCAGGAGTATAATAAGTCAATTTGTAATCTCTAACACCGGCTTTGAATCCAACACTTGCTTTAGTCTCTGTTTGTGGTGACATAAGTCCCTCCCTACAACTCATGAATTAAGAATTCTCACAACAACAAGGTCTACTCGATATGGATTAGGCGTAAATGAATGAAATGAAACCTTTGACAAAAATCCTTCAAAAAAATATTCAACTAATATTAGCAACTAATTACAATGTTAAAATGGTTCATTATTAGACCATGTATTTGATTCGTCAAATACATTATTATTGTATACTCTTTGATATATATGACGCAACCCAATCCTTGTTTTGCAAGTTTATAATTGAACCCCTTCTTATTATTAATCTAATAAATACTAAGAAAAATTCCCCCTTGACAGTGATATATGTTGTATATATATGTAAATCCTAGATGTAAAAATGGGCATAATTCACCCACGAAAAGGTGTAAAAAAATCGGCAGAAATTCATATGCAAAATAAGAACAATGGGTGGTGAGATCCAAATAATGAATCATAAATGGAGTTCGGGTTCGAATTCCATGTCTATCCATATTATCTATTATCCATAGATATAGACGGTATTTTGCATAATGATAAACACATTTACTCACAATTCTTATTTATCTACTTGATAAAAAAAAGATTGGTTGAGCTTGAAAATTTACTCATTGAATGAGTAAACGATTGAATTGAATTCGTTTGGGTAATACCGACTAAATCGAATGCTAACTCCAGTTATTTCTTATTGAATTAATCGATCAACTTGCTATCGGACATTGATTTTCGATTCGGTACTCTTCCATCCAAAATTTTGACATATTTCACCTTAATTATGATTATGAGAATAAATCCTACTACTTCCGGTCCTGCGGTTTCTACACTCGAAGAAAAAAACCGAGGACGTATCGCTCAAATTATTGGTCCAGTACTGGATGTCGTTTTTCCCCCGGGCAGGATGCCTAATATTTATAACGCTTTGGTAGTTAAGGGTCGAGATATTGCGGGTCAGCAAA